ATAAGCTTCATGTGTATGTTTCCTCTGTGGGTAATCCATGGCGTGCTGGTGTAGGAATTGTCATTCGGTATTCCTATGTGGGCTTTGTTGCTGCAAGAGCAATTGACTTTGGTGATCATACAAACATGTATGCTGATATTTTAGCTCTATAAAAGGGGCTTGAGCTATGTAGGGAGATTGGTCTGGCTCAGGTGGAGGTGGAGACGGATTCCAGGCTGGTGGTTGATTTTCTTCTGTAGGTGGCACAATGGGCTTATTATGGAGTTTTATCAAAGATTCGGCGTATGACACAACATTCTCGCATTGTTCATGTCTTTCGAGAAGCTAATTCAGTTGCTGATGGATTGTCGAAATGGGCTTATTCTTCAGCCTCGTCTTTTCCGTCTATTGTAGACCGAGGATAAGTAGTTTGTTATCCTTGGATCAACAGGGTGTAGGTTATGTGCGTCTGTCTATCTAGAGTCTAGTTTATAGGCTGCCATAAATGATAAAGAAAAATAGGATAATAAAAGAGAGAAGTAATGAAAAGAAAGATGCTACTAGCCAGAGTAGGGTCGATGTAATTGAGCTCGACTATAAAGAGAGGAGGTGGAAGTGCACCCTCATGGGAGACATTGATTGGATGTTGTCAACCGGCCTGCTCATAAACAGCTCTTCCCCCTTGGACTTCGTTTTCGCTCTCCTCTGTTTCTAGTAGACTAAGCCTGATCCTACTTTGCGAGTCCAACAGGTCTAGATATTCTTTTTTTTTTTATTATTTTATACCGCCTAACAAATGATCATATTGAACTATATTCACAAAATAAAGCTGTTGAAAAACTTGATCAAACTCTCCTTCAAAGGGCTACTACTTCTGGATTATCAAGACTAAGCAAAGAAAAGCTATAATCGACTAATATACAGGGCATCCTATTACTAATCCTTTTGAGCCAGAATACTTTCAGAAGAACCACTGTCCAGAGCCAAGGGCTACATATATATGTCGGACGCACCAACTGGATCCAAATAACCAATGTGGTGCATAGATCCAAATAACCAGACCGGTGGCCCGTATGAGGCTCTTGGACATAAATCTCGATAATCCTCTTGTTAGGCCAACTTTGCAACTCAATAGGACTAGCTATAAAAAAAGTCTCTATATATAAAAAAGCCAGGTGTGAATGATTTTCTAAGGCTGACCTTACCTAGTGCTTAGTTAGTCGTTTATCTTTGCTTTGGAAAGCGAGAAAGATGATGTTGGAAAGCGGTTAGGAAGCAGCTCCTTATAAATAACCAGGCACTTACTTTCATTCCAGGCAGCAAGTGAAGAAAGGACTGAAGGTCAGGGGAGGACACATTTGAAACCTAGAACAAAATCTTTGTATGGAAAGGACATGTCCAGCCGACGAAAAAGATGTTTTAAGGGCCCTTACTTTCCATTCCCATGCTCCGTTTTCTTAGAATTTGTTTCATCCCTCTCAATCTCAGGGCAACTAGGCACTTTTTCGCATTACGATAGATAGCGAATTGATAGTTTTTCCCGACTTGCTGCTTCCACAGAGCGAATCTCCGCAGTCACACTATTCCATAGCCTCGTTCTTGCAAGCAAGACGTGATCCCCAGCTTAGGCACCGTAAGCGCTAGCTTGACAGAAGAAAATCAAAAAGACTAGTAGAATCAGTATATTCATTGACTGGAACGCGTCGACCAGTTCTACAGCCTTTCCAGCGAATAGGTTTGGTTCGGGGTTAGGGGCGGATCTGTCTCTGTTCAATGACAGGCATGGGGTTAGGGGCATATACGCTTTTCGCTTCTAAGGCTCTCTCTGTTCATGTAAGCAAGGCAAAGAGAGCTTTTAAACCTTGTTTTTCTGATCATGCCACCTTCTCTCTTTTCTTTCTTTCGTCTGCTTTGCCAATGCACTCCTGTGCTATAGCGCACAGCTAGAGTGATAGCTATGATTCTTCGATCTCGAAAGTGAAGAGGATTGGATGCTGTTCAAAGATCTCCCCTCTTCGCTGACCTTTTGCGGGGATCAAAACGACTTATCTAAAGTAAGGATAGCTTCCCATGCCATGAGCAGAGTGAACAACAGAGCTCAGAGTCGATTCAGCAAAGATCGGTCTGACGAAGCCCCAGCCAATCTCGATGAGAAGCAAGGTAGTGCTAACTCTGCTATTTGTGCTTTAGTAAGGGCAATAGGAATTGGCGTAACCTGAAGGCAGGGCTTCCGCTTCCACCCACTTAGTGAAGTACTTTTACCTTCCTTCAGATCGAAGTCCTTTACTAAGGCATTTCTATTCCTCTGCTTGAACGGAGCTTCTGTTATGGCAAAAGAAAGTGCTAAAGCCCAATCGAAGTGGTAATCGCACATCTTCCACTTCTTTCTCCATCGCCTGTCAACCATTCCTTTGATTTACTTTCTTTGAGCGACTGACCTAGCTTGATTCATCACTTCCCCTCCCACTTCTATTCGCACTGGCACCGACTAGCTGACAGGACATTCATTCTTTAGACTTTCTCTATCTAGCAATCTAGCAAGAAGAACCTCGGGCTCAGACCTCCCCTTGAGCTATTTGGTCTCGAGCGTCTACTGCAGAAAGGACTGAAACCGAAACTCGAAGAGAGAACGGACATTGACCTCATTTGCGTACGGTATCACTTGCCTAACAGCTGCCAAAAGCGGAACATGTTGACGGGCTTATTGTCTCTTTTCTAAAGGGAAAATCAGAGAAGTCTCACCCCCCTACCCTATCACTTAAAGGCAGTCGCTAACCGTTGCGCCTTCCCTTCCGCTTACTCCATTTCTTTGTGAATGCTCCGCTTTGCTCTTTGGCGCGCTACTTCCGCGAGCAACCAGCTTCGGATTCTCCTTAAGGCACCGTGTTGAGTAGGAATTTGAATAGAAACTCTATTTTGGGGCTCAATGTTGCTGGACTCTACTCCTCTCCCCGGGAAATCTTTCTAGTATCAGTACCTGTTAGGAAATGAAAAAAAGCCAGGTAACAGGTTAGTTTACAGCCATCTAGTTTTAGCTAGCTTATGAAAGTGCATATAGAAAGCTTGTTACACCAGTGGTTAATGTTTTTTCTAAGCCCATCCATTTCTTCAGCCTTACCTCGCCCATCTAGGTCTTCTCCTTACGATCCAGTTACTGTTGGAGTTGCCCTTCTTTGGGGAGGGGGGATGAAAGACAAAGAAAGAGATCAGGGGACAGGCGAGTTAGTTTCCTTCAAGCCAATGGTGTTGGCTTTTTTGATTTTGTGAATCTCTGGTTATTGCTCTTTTGGAGAGGAAAGATCCTGGGGTCCGAACCTTTGAGCTAATTGCTATTGAGCCAGTTGTCTTACTTGGGGTTTTCGAAATTCCCGTTGGAGTCTCTTTTGGACGGAGGAGTATCGAAAAAACTATTGCCTCCGAGCTCTCAGAAGCTGCATATCATAAATAAGCTAAAGCAGAGATAGCAGGGTAAAGGGCAAAAAACGTCGATCTTACCTCCGCTGCTTGCCCGTGCGCGGGTCGACTCACAAGAAATGCAGCTAGCTTGCCAACAAACTGTTTATGTTTGAGCTTGTTGGCTTGCTCTTGCTTCATTTTTTTTTAGACATTACCTGAATTTACTTACTTGGTAGCCTACGTGAGTATCCGGATGGATAGAGACTGATCTCTTTCTACATACATCTAGCCTCACCCCCCAGATATATACATACTTTTCCTCCGAACTCCCAAAATTGCATTACCTGAATCTTAGCTCTTCTCTTTCTTATTTATTGTAGAACTGTTGAAGTGGTAGATCTTCTTGTAACATTGAACTTTGGTTATTCTGAATTGTATCATTGAGAAAGTGGATTTCAACTTCCCGTATGTTGCTGCTTTCTTTTAGTCCTCCCACCGCGTTGAGTTGATAGGTCTGTGTTACCTCCCTAGGTTGTGGCTTCTCCTCTTCGCATCTGAGATGATAGTTACCTTTCTAACTGCGCATTCTTCCTTCTTCGTGAGTTCGTATGAAACTGGTGAAAAAGCCTTTTCCTTCTGCGCTTATCCATCGGGCGTGACTGAACTACCTTCCCAAAACCCAGAGCATAGCCTTAGACTGAGACTGATACCCTGGGAGAAGTTGAATCTAGCTATCCCCCCTCCAGTTTCTCTAACTCTAAGCGGAGTAAGCTCCCTTCTGCAATCAATACTGAAGAAAGCCCTTCTCCCTTCTATTTACTTTTGCCTTTTCCCTAACCTGGGAGAACTTGAATCCGACTTTCACGCCAAGTCAAGCTTTTGCAGCTCTATATCAAATTCCTACTGCTAAGCAAAATATCCCACCTTCAAGCTAGTCGAACTAGAGCCTTATGCCAATGAGAACCACGAGAAGAAGGAAATTGGATTCCCAAGGACACATCTATACTACGCTATTCTTCGGATTTGATTCTTTCTTCCTTTTTTAAAAGAAATTCTCTGCCCTACTGTCTGTGGTAAGTCAGTCTGGTTTGCCAGTGAATCCAGCTTTCGATCGCTTACTGTACTCTCTGTTTTGTCTCGCCTTGAGCTTGCGCCTGGTATTCATTCCTTTATGCCTTTCGCCCGGTAAGGACTTAAACAATCGAAAACGGATGAAATAGCATCGGAGTCGAGAACAGCGCATATTCCAACAAGACCATCAACTGCGGGTAGGCTTCAAGCTCCTACTCATAGCCGCTCTTAGTACTAATTCCAAGCACAGAGAAGACGCTCTTGGTCTTTGTTGGTGTGACAGTTGTAGGTGTTTGAAATAACCATTGTTTGCTTTTCTTAGACGAAATTTCATAAGAGAAGAAAGCGTAGAAAAGAAGGGTTTTGATTCGAGGCTTTGCCTTTACGAGTTGAGAAAGAAAAAAATGAAATATAAAAAAAAGGGGAAAGCAGAAATAAGAAGTTAAGTTCAGGAAAGACGGAGTATCGAACGGGTGTTATGGAATATCTCACTTCAGGTGGGCAAGGTAAGTCAAGTTCAGTTTAGCGAAGTTAACCAATAGTACTCAATCTATCTAGTAGTGAATCGGAAACCCTTCCTCTCTCAAGTAAAGGGTACGAAGTAGAAAGGCAACGGTACGGTCCACCAAAGCCAAATTTGCTAGGCTCTTTGGGTTCGCGATTCTGAGAAGCTGTTCCCCACTACTGGAAGCTCCTCATTCAAGTAGTTTCCTCGTCGGTAAGCTCTACTCGGTAAATAAGAGGTTTTTCCATTCCCCACTGTTAATCCCTTCGCTCTTTAGATTAACCGTTGTTTCAGATCTATGACTCGTACAGGCATGCCCCGATCTCCACCAACAAAATCTGTGAAGAAGAAAAGAAGAATCCAAGATGGCCAAAGTACATCGCCAAGCACAGCCAGCAGCAGCAAAGAAAAAAAAGAGATCCATGGCTAACGCTCAGAAGTCTACGAAGGCAGAAGCGAAGACAGGAGCACAGCCCATTGATTCAGTGGTTTACCTTGACTCAGTTGATGCAGTGAAAGCACCTGTTGCCCGAGCTGATGAACTTGACCCAATAGATCTATTAGAAGCAACAAAGTAATAGGTGGAAGCAGGTCAAATTGATGGCAAAGTGTAAGAAGCATCATCAGTGGAATATTACATATTGCCTTGTCATTCTTCTCCTTCAATGCCAGGGGATAAGTACACTAGGGCAGAAAAGGTCGGTGTCGATGTCCCTATCTAAGAGCACATAATTCACAAGACGATGGGGATGCAAGGTCCCCAGGAAGAATTGCAAGATCGCCCCTGTGTGGTGCATCCATGGGAAAGAACGAGATTGAATCCTTGAATAGGCCGAGGTTACCTTCTTCGGGTGGACAACCTGGGAGAGATGAGTCAAATTGGTCGTCTAGGGGCCTAAAGGAATGGTGATGATAAATCGGGACAGATGCTCCTGCATCGTTGGAAGCCCAAATGCAAGATGAAATGGATGAGACTCGAAGACAACTCCTCCTATTCTAAATGCAGGCATGGAACTATGAGAAAGCCCTAGGAATGAGAGAGAGACATTGGGGAAGGCAAGGTATAAAGCAGGAGGCTAGCTACGAGGATAGAGTAGAAGATAAGGAAAAGTCGAATACTTCACACATGGAATGAAATCGTATTAAATCTTACTCCCTTAGTCAAAATGGTAATTACAAACTAGCTGCTGGAGTTGAATGATTGGACTACACCATCGCCATTTGTTGATTCTTCTCATTCCAGTTCGTGTTGTTCGGAAGGGCGAGTTAGGACAGGGTATAGGTGTCTAATCTCAGGTTTTCAAACGGCAAAGTGAACTTGCGGAAAATTTCTTTATTAATTCATCTAATCTGCTCTCCAAACTACTACAATCGACGATTGGGGACGAAACGAGGAGTGGAGATGATGCCATCATTATCTGAATAGACCCCATTTCGGTCTTGTTTTCCGACATTATGGTTAGAACTTATGGCATCTCAACATCTTATGATCCAGGACCATGCCTTAGGGCAGCCATTTGAATCTGGTGTCCTGCGGGCGGAACGGATTCGTTATGCTCTTGATCCAAAGAAGACTTTTTTGGTCAATCATGACCTTACGGTCTTTGAAGGGGCCATTGGTCCTGTTCTTCCTTCTCCTCTTGCTATCAAATTGCCCTTTGAATTTGGTAAACTCGGTATGTCGTTAGAAGGCGGGGGTAAGCGGCGCTTTTTCGCCTTAGGTTAGGGAATGAGATTAAGCGAAGGTTGCTTAAGCCATACCATGATTGGTTAATGGCAGTATGGAAGAGGATAGAAAGGGTACCTTCAACCCCGTGAAAAGACCTCTTAGGTCATTCACATTGTTAGAGTGACGACCCTCAGTCTGCTACCGATAGGTGGCCACTTCACTTTCTTTATGTAATTCTGATTCTGTTGTTTGGTCCTTCTTTGGCTTTGGCTTCTTAAGTTGTTAATACAACTGACGGATTTCACGTCTTTGACGTTTTCTTTTCTAAAACAAAAAAAACGTCCTCTTTGTTTGACTGCTACTGCTGGACAACCTTTGGGTTGGGCTATTACGCCTCTTGGCCTCTCTTCTCTTTCTCACATCATTTGTTGGTGTGGTATGCGGCTGAGCAAGTCCATCCGTTTGAGCGCTTTACTCAATATGCAAGACTAGGTGATGCTGTACGCTGAGAAAAGGCTCGCTTCATTCTATGCTCAAAGTTCGAGCAAAACGCTTTAGAGTGAAACGCGGGTTGGTGGACTTCGGTCCTATATCAATTCGTTGTTTACTTACCTTCCATCATCTTTTTGGTCTAATGGCGAGAAATGAAAAATCTCCCATTAGAAGCTTAACTACTTTAGATTGGTGGTGGGGGATAGAAAGTGCTAGCTAAATTAGACCATCATCGGTCGTCTTGTCATCACGAGCGGTTTGATGCCATGTATACCAAACCTCGAGGGAAGAAGAATGACCCTTTTTAAAGTCAGGTTAGCTATTGAGTTTGATTGCTGGGCTATAGACTAAACTAAGAAAGCGTTACCTTTCAGTTAGCCCTCCTTCCATGGTACCTAGACACTTTGAATCAAGGCTACCCCCCCTTAGGCTATTAGTGAAAGCGGAATCACACACCCAAGAGCTAGGAGTTAGAGTTAAGCTTAAACAGCCTTCCCCAGCTCTCAATCTCATGAGTTCAAACCGGGGCAAGCGGTCCACGAGAATCTCTTCCTTGCGTAGGCTCAGTACAGTACTTCTTACTGATTGGAGGCCTTACGACAATGGTTCACAGACAGACTGCTGAGGCAATATAAAGATTGTTATCCCAATAGTCAATGTTATATTCGTAGATGAGGCTGCAAGAATCATCATCTTATTTTCTTTGCCTACTCTCTTCTGCTATCTCCTTTTTTCCTTTTTAAAGTTCTCCCAAAAGTCGAAAATAAGAAGGGAGCCCTTGATTCCTTGTTCTTAGGAGTCTCCTAGACTTGAAGACTGCTGCTGAGAGTGAGTTGAAGCCAGGCGAAATAGAAGATAGAGATCGCTAGCTTCACACCTAAGGACAGAAAGACAAAGCCAAGGCAGGAAAGCAAAGAGAGAGGTATTAGATCTTATAGAATAATAAGGTATGGTATCCATCTTAGAGAGAAGGCAGGCTAGGAAAAGTCCTGTGATCAGTGATGAGATGCAGACTGAAATGACCACTCAGCCGGCTTGATCGACTAATCAAGAAGCCACCAAGGCATGAGAAAGACTCAGAAGCAGAGATTGGAGAGAATGAGACAAGCAGCGTAAGAAAGGTTCAGAAGGATGCTGGTGAGAGTTCTTCAAGTAAAGCCAACCAGAGAAAATCTTCGACCAGAAGGAGTTCGAGTTTAGAACGCTACCAGATAAGGTAAATATGGTATTGAGTTTGCTACTCATTTTTTGAAGCTAAACCTGGTCAGCCAAGTTGATATTAAGGAATCCGTCTAAATTGTAATTATGTGTATATAAGGATTGGATTCGTTCTGTCTTTGTTCAAATGCGTCATCTAGTTTCTCGATCAACTAGGATTCACTGATAGCAGAATGAAAAAGGAGAAAACTTTGGGAAGGATAACCAATGGGAAAAGTGAAAAACGCATTGTTGGATCAAATAGAGTCTGATTTTGAATATAGGAGCTTGGTTGATCCTCGCTTTGCTTCTGACCCTGAACCAACGATTGATAAAGACATTAAAGAACTAGTTTTTAGAGCTTCTTGTTTTCTTGAGCAAGCACAGGATGTTCTCAAGGATACTAATATCTTAGATAAGATTGATGGTCTCGATTTCCTCAAAGATGATTGTGAGGTTCTAACCAAACTAGTTAACAAGCTTCTTTCTCAATCGTTGGAAGCTTGGGAGCTACAATAGGAAGAAGAAAGAGAAGAAGAGGAAGAATATGAAGCGATGGAAGGCGTCTATGCGGATGTGCGTGCTTCTTTCCTCTAACAAGAGTTTCAAGGATCCCCGAAAGGGGCTGAACTAGGCGGGGGTTTTGGGTTTCCTTCCCATTGGTTTACCCCGCCAGTTTTAAACCAAAAAGGAGGAGTTAATATGACATCAAATGTACAAAGTTTAGTTGATCAAGCCGTTAAAGAGAAAAACCGCTGTTTTCTTCTTGAGCTTTTGCAGACGGTTACTGAGGGTTTGTTGACTGTTGAGAGTTCAAGTTCAGTTGAACAAACCCCTAAAACTTCAACATCTCCGTCACGCTTATCTTTAGAAAAAAGTGTAAGAGAGAAAGCTAAAATGTATATTACCTCTCGTGGGGAGCAAGGTCATTTTCTGTTCACGAAGAACATTCTTGAAGATGTCTGCGGTGGGTACAAGACCATTAAAGATTGCAGTGATCACGAGTTAGCCCAATTAGAAGCTAAATTACAGGAGGCTAACAATGGCTAAGCATTCTGTTTTGTCGCCCTCTTCTGCTCATCGTTGGTCGGTTTGTTCGGCTTCTGTTGCAATGGAGGCTCAATGTGTAGAGGCATCAAGCGTTTATGCTCAAGAATGTACTGTTGCACATGAGCTTTTAGAGAAGTGTTTAAAGCAAAACTGTGATGCTGAAGTTTTCAAAGGACAAGCAAGAACCATTGATGGGAACACTTTTGAAGTAGGCGACGAGATGATCCGACATGTTCAATTGTGTCTTGATTACGTACGTTCCTTCGATGGGTCAATCACGACGGAAACCACTTTTTCTCTTTCTTCTGTTACGGGAGAAAAAGGCGGACAAGGAACGGTTGATATTGTCATTGATTGTGGGGATGTTTGGCACGTTGTGGATTTTAAATACGGGGCTGGCATCTCGGTTGACGCAGTCAAAAAACCATCAGCTTATTCTTTATGGATTGGGGGTTTTAAATGCTTGGAGTGGTTTTTTAGGAGAGCCTCAAAAGATCATCCTAACCATTGTTCAGCCACGGGTACGCAACCAAGAACCAACTAAGACATGGGAAGCTACTCCTGATGAGTTGAGAGAGTGGGAAAGCTTCTTTTTTAAGTCGGGTCAAGATGCACTCACCAACATCAAGGCGAAAAAGATTCCGCATACAGCCTATAAACCTAGTGAGACAGCTTGCCGATTTTGCCGAGCAAAAGCGAGATGCCCTGCCTTAGCTAGAGAAGTGCTACTTGCTTCAAAACCATCCGATAAACCACTCAACAACCATGAGCTATCCAAGGCTTTAGATACACTTCCCTTAGTAGAAGCTTATGTCAAAGCAATTAAGGATGAGGCTTACAGAGCGTTAAACGATGGGGAAGAACTGCCCAATTATGAATTGAAGGAAGGGAGAAAAGGAAACCGAACATACAAAGACGCACAACAAGCAGAACAAGTATTGAGAATCTTGTTCGGAGATCAAGCTTTGAGGAGCGTTCTAATCTCTCCTGCTGAAGTAGACAAGTTAGCTAAAGCAAACAGTCTAGAGGCTCGAGAGATAGAAGAGCTTCAACAGCTTATTATCCGTCCTGACGGGAAACCGCAGGTGTAACGCAATCAAGAAGAGTTCCAACAGCAAGCCCGCCTAGACGAGTTTAAACCCGTTGCCTAAGAGCATAAATAAGCTATAGAAGGAGCATTAACATGACAACAGTTAAAATAAGTTTAAAAGGAAGATTCTCATATCCTGTTTTATTCAACCCTAAGGAGTCTACATTTAAGAAAGGTTCAAGCTTTTATAGTGCTGACATCTTGTTTTCTAAGACAGATACAAAGCAATATGAGATGATTGACCACGCGAGACGTCAAGCAGCACAACTTAAATTCCCTAATCGTTCTTATGAGTCTCTTTTGAAAGAAGCCGAACGCAACCAATCCCTTTTAATCAAGGATGGGGATGGAAAGATCGCAACTGCTAATGATCCCGGTAAATACAAGGAGTCTTATAGCGGTCAATGGTACATCACATCAACCAACCAACAACAGCCTACACTAGTTGATCAGTCCGCTTATCGTGTAACAGAGGACACCGGGCTCTTTTACGCTGGTTGTCATGTCATAGCCCTTCTCAATGTTGGTTGTTATAATTATGAGAACTCTAAGAGAGGATTTACTAGTACTTTAAGGGGTCTTCAATTTCTCAAGAACGATACCCCATGGCAAGGGAAACGCACAGCGGATGTTGATGAGTTTCAACCTGTGGAAGAATTTGAAACTGTTGACGATTGGTAAAAACCCATGTCAAAGCTTTTGTTTCTTGACATTGAGACCCGTAGCCCTCTGAAGATCCAAAAGGTAGGAACTTATGCGTACGCTGAGAATGCAGAACTTCTGCTTTTAGCATACGCTATCGGGAATCATCCTGTTAAGGATTGGGATTTGACACTTGATCAAGAAATGCCCTCGGATTTAAAAGAAGCGTTTGAAAAGCCTGATATTTGCTGTGTTGCTCATAATAGTGTGTTTGAGCGAATCTTGCTTAAGAACTGTTTGGCTCTCGACATACCTCTTCATCGCTGGAGATGTACGATGATCATGTCTCGCATAGCGGGTTTTCCTGCCTCTCTTGAAGCTGTATGCCAAACATTGAGATTACCTGAAGAATTAAGCAAAATGGCGGTTGAAGGCAAGAAGCTTATTCGGAGGTACTGTTATGGGGAATTGGGCTTTGCCCCTAAAAGGGATTTGCATTGGGAGCTATTTAAAGAATATTGCAAGAAAGACGTTGAAGCGTGTAGGGAGATATTTGATCAAATATCTACTATCCCTCCAAGCGAGGGGGCTTTATGGGTATTGGATCAAGAAATCAATGATCGAGGATATCAGATTGATATAACGCTTGCAAAGAATGCTGATCAATGCGTCAAACGAGCTTACCGTCAATGTGACGAAGAAATGCAAGAACTCACGAACGGGAATCTTTCTTCAGCTCGGTGTGTCAGTACTTTGCTTGAATGGTTGAAAGAACAGGAAAACCTTGTTTTTTTGGACTTTCAAGAGAGTACGATTGAGTCAGCTTTGAAGCGAAAGGATTTGAGTGAAAGAGCGAGACATATTTTACAAAACCGACTGGAAGTCTCTCGTTCTGCTCCACATAAACTTCAAACGTTGATAGATGCCACATCAAAAGATGGACGCCTTAAAGGAACATTGCAATTTGTTGGAGCATCTCGCACAGGTCGTTGGGCAGGAAGAGTGTTTCAGCCTCAGAACCTACCTCGCCCTCAGAGTGAAGAGGAAGAAATGGAGAAAGCCATGAAAGACTTTTCCAATGATTCCCCAATAAAAGATCCTATTAGGCTGGCGAGTGATTGTGTGCGATCAACTATTGTAGCGTCCGCTGGAAAGAAGTTGATTGCAGCAGATTTATCAAGCATTGAGGCACGCGTTCTTGCATGGATTGCTGGCGAGCAATGGAAGTTGGACGCTTTTGACCGCGGAGATGATATTTACAAATTGGCTTAGGCGAAAGCGTTTAACATTCCTCTTGAAGAGGTGTCAAAAGAACAACGCTCTATTGGAAAAGTGATGGAACTTGCCTTGGGATATCAAGGCGGAGCACGGGCGTTTCTGATTATGGCTCAAAGTGCGCGTTTGGATTTAAAGAAGATGGCGCATCAAGTCAAAGCCACGGCTCGCCTTGATGATTGGGAACAAGCGGAAAGCATGGCGATTTGGATGCAAGAAAATCACCCCTAAAAATGCATTGATGATCTATTCATCGGAACGTCTTGTGAGCTTTTGAAAGGGGCTTGGAGATTGAAGCACCCAGGAGTTGTTCGTTTGTGGAGAGATCTAGAAGATGCTTTTAAAGCGGTGTTGAGGGATAGACGAGAAAGACGAGGGAAGATCCTATCTCTAAAGATGCGAGGTTTTGATATTCTTTTGCGGTTACCATCTCAAAGGTGTCTTGTCTATGTTAAAGCTCAAAATGCGGGAAAACTTAGTTATCTTGACACGGTAAAAGCAGGACAGTGGGAAGAAACCTACGGGGGAAAGCTGGTTGAAAACGTGGTGCAGGCTATCAGTCGAGATATTCTGGCAAACGGCATGTGGAACGCCGATCTAGAGTACGTTGCTTTTTAGACAACGACCCCTCCCTCACAGGGTCATCCAAACCCTGTAAAGAGACTAATCAGTCTGTGCCAGTATACCCGTCAAGAAGATAACCCCCTAAAAGGGGCTCAAAGGAAGGCAACACTTCAGGACGATAGTCCAAGCCCATTTCTTAGACTAAATCGTAACACTTCCACATTAGACCAAAACGGATAAGATTAAAATCCTTCCAAGATGCATTCCTTCGTTTCATCGCGCCCTCATTAGAAGGAGAGATGAGAAAGCGAATGCTTGAAACAAAAAGAGTAAGCGATGCCATTAAATCTGTTGAGTTTGATTATAAATCACATAATATAAGAACGCACCTTTCACTTCTCTTACTGCAAGAGCGAAAATGGCATCGGTTATCCTATCCGACAACATAGGAGTAGTACTTGCTAAAGCAAAAGGCTTTATTAAAGACTCTCGACACGTTCAGCTCGTTCATTATCCTTTTCTAATGACGATAATCTTACTCGTCTGGAACATTAGGGGTGTGGGAGGTGCAGCATCGGTTCGCCGATTGCGCAAACTGTGTAGATTGCATTCACTTTCTATTGTCATTTTAATTGAGCCTTTTATTACTGAAGACCGAATCTTGGACTTGCAAGATAAGCTTGGGTTTTCGCATTCCCTAGCAGCTAACTCAAATAAAATATGGGTGCTTTGGTGTCACCACTTTACTTTTCATGTAGTCTCGCAAACTGATCAGTTGATGCACTTGCAAGGATCGCACCCCTTATCTCCTGCGGATTTCTTTTGCACTGCTGTTTATGCTAAATGTGCGGTTGCTGATAGGCGGCCTCTTTGGACAACCTTGCTGGAGTTGCAGGCTGATGTGGGGCAATCTCCATGGGTTATTGGGGGTTCTTTTAATGTTGTCTCATCCTTGGATGATTGTGCGGGTCCTCTACCTTCTCAATTAAATCCTATCAACGAATTCGGGGACTTTCTGAGTCAGATTGATTTGCGAGAGCTACCAGTCTCGGGAGGGGTATACACTTGGACTGGTGTGCGGTCCCGGGGCCGAGTCTGGCGGAAACTAGATCGGTTGCTATTTAATTCTAAGTGGATGCAGGTATTCTCTTCATGCTCGGTTAGCCTTCTAAATCGAGCAACATCAGATCACAACCCACTGTTGTTGACATATGAGCCCCCATCTTCTAGTCCACGGGTTTCAAAATATGTGGCTGCGTAGGGATGACTTTCTTTCTATTTCAGACAGACCGTATAAAGCTTCTTCTTGAGTTCAGTACGAACTAGCTCACTCATAGCTGACTGCTTATTCTGATTCCACTTTAGCTGCAGAGTCAATAGCTGCTGTATCCTCGTTTAACGGTTCACCAGTAGCAGCCACTCGAGAGCTTGTAGTATATATATAATAAGGATTACCATAAGATGCTTTATTCTCCAAAGTACTAAATTCTTTCCTAGTTCGATTTCGATACTTGCATCAAGTGGTCTTTTCCTTTCAGCCCCCTGCATCCTATCCTATACTTGACGAGCGAGTTTCAGTTGTTGGAATTGCTTTCCTTCTCCTGGCAAGTAAAGAGCTAGAGGATTAGGTCAGGCACAAAAGAGACTGTTTCAATCCAGCGGATACAGTACTTATGAATATGAAGCATGAAAATAGAAAATCATGCTCTTTGGGCATTGCTTGTGTCGACCAGCCAAGCAGATGAGATTCTGTCTCTTCCTTTATCACTGACATTAAGGTTGACTCCCTCCTTGCTCGTTTCACTCCTTTCCGTGAAGAGCATAGTAGGCACCAAGTCGCAGTGACAACGCCTTCCTGCGTTGGTCCTCCGGTAATCAAGCAAGAACAAACAATCATTCATCGGAGGGATTCTTTTCCAGTCAGGCAGATAGGTGCTCCTTTAAGACCATTGATTGTCGCTCTTTGAACAGGCAGAGACGAACACACCATTCCAACGGCAGGAGGAGGAGGATAGACTTTCGAACCCGACACATCCACTGCACGATCCTTTGAGCCGTAGTTCCGGGATTGGATTGCAAAGGGAGCGGGAATGCTTTGAAGCTCAACGAAGTCAACGTTGACCTAGGAGGGATCTATGGAGTTCTCTCTGTCCTCCCTTTGCTTGAACTGGACTTTTCCGAAAAGGTGCTTTGCACTATATGCTGGCTCGCCCGGTCTCTGCTTCTTGTCAGCTTGAGCATGCTTCAACTCTTTGATTGGCATCCTTACTTCAGGCTAGGTCTGGAGTCTCACTCCTGCGGAGAGAAAGATAACTGTCCGGCAAGTCTTATCCCATTCTTCATCCCTATCATGGCTATCCTTCTGCCCCTAACAACGCCCTCCCCGGCTAACAACGGGTACTTATCCTTCGCCAAAGTCGGTTTACAATCAGGGCTCTATTCTCCGGATGATTCTATCTCAGAGTCTCCTTCGCGCTTTCGCCATTGAGGATTCGCCGCCACAATACTGGACCTTCGGCACACTGCCATCTAATGTTAGCACCTCCCCTAGTGACATAATCCATTCCCTAGAAGCTGATGATACTGCAAAGATGAAGTCTTACAGGGCCTTGTCAACTCGACTGGCCTCCACCAGTATTCTAAAAAGATATCTCTCCTCACATTCTTTCTAGATTTATACAGATTAACCCTTCGTCCCTAAGGACTAGGATCTGAGGACTACTCTTTCATACCTTGCTCAGAATGTTTTGTAAGAGAAATTGGATTTCTTCAAACTTCGATGATTACAAATGGAGACCTTATATAGGAAGAGTCTGCTTACAAACCACGCTAAGGGATCACCCATGTGATCTCCTTTTTTCAAAAGTAAAGGCCATATGGCCGACAACTGATTATGGAGCACGCGGGCTCCGACCTTCCCACTAATGGAGCATTATAACTCCTTTATTTAAAGTCTGACAGATTCTCCACTATTGGGAATCTTTTGACTACTTTCTACTTTAGTCACATGCTATGGTTCCCTATCTTCTGGGTCCACTTCCGCATTATCTCGACCAAAGTTGTCATCTTGTGCTTCTTCTTCATAAGCTGCATCTGCTTTTCCGGATGCGTAATCTTCAAGCAGGATTTGCTTCCGAATAAAGCCTTTCTTTTGAAGATGCTTTCCCACGTTAGTGCGGCCCCAATGTCCGCTTTCTTCTAGGAGAAGTATTATTTTCGCATCTTTCCAGATAGCAAGTGTCGATGGTGGATGATTGATCATTTCCTCGATTTGCTTTAGTGTCTTTCCACATATCCTCTCTGGGCTCTCCTCAGTGAGATTTTTATCAGGAAAACGGATTTCTGAATAGCTTTCACTGATGATGTGGATTGACGGATATATTGCCGGCTTCTTAGCATTAAGTTCTGCTAAGTTCTTCCATGGCTGAATAAAGGTGTTGCACTGTAGACCTGTATCCAGGTGGTTGGATCAACTCTGAACGAACTTCTTCGCTGGAAGTTGTCGATCAGGAACTTGTTGAATTCTCCAATTTATGCTGGAACTCCTTTCAGCATCGGTTGGGCTTCTTTGGTTACGATCCATCCTCCGATGAATCCTGATTCAAATAATTCTTACATTGAAAATGGTATAGTTCTTTTTTCTCGGGGATGCTTTTCTATATCTTGATTCTGTTCTAGACACATAAGACCATGTTTCAAAGCTAGTCTAGCTTCTCCTATGGCTATTTGGATTAATGAACTAAGGTATCCTCGCCTTGGTCTTGAAATAGGAAAATACCTTGAGCAAGCATCTCATAGGGAAGCAGACCGCCCTTAGCTAAAAAAAAGAAGGAAGGCGAGAAAAGCAGGGTTTTTTATACTATACTAAAGAGACTGTAGTCCGAGACTTGAAACTAGCAACCATGAGATCTTTACTAGAACTCATGACGTAACTAGAACATAGCACGAAAAGAGGGATACGTATAGAGACCAAATCGGATGGATAGGAGCTTGATTGAATCCAAAGTGCAAGGTTAAGTGGTAAGACTGACGCTTTGCTGATGACTTGTTTGTGCTAGCTGGAGCTACTGTGCATTCCTTTGCTGTCATTAAAGAAGTGCTATCTGAGGGTCATTATCTGGTTTGTTGCCCAATTTTATTATTTTAAAGAACTGTGCATATTGGTCAGGAGCTGGCTAGGAAGTGCCGTACGTGACATTTCTTTCTGGTTTGAGAGAGTCCTTCTATTCCTTTCCCAGAGTACTTTGTCTCCAAAGGCTAAACTAGTGGGTTATCTAGGTAGTTAATGTAGCGAGGCCCCGCCGATTGAAGGCATCGATCATTTGTTTCTCGACTGCTTGTCGTGCAAAAAATTGTTTAACTGAGTTCAAAAGGGGAGTCTTTTTCACTTTCTGTTCGTGTTTAGTGCCCCTTTTGAAAGGAATGATTTGTGAAAGGGAGCTTTTAGTAAGGTCAGGAATCCTAAACAGAAGGAGCGGGTACCGGTCCCTCCGTATCAGAATAGGCATCCAATAATCAGGTAGTAAACAACAAGGGAATGTATTTTCAACTTAATAGGTAATATTAAGTAGGGGCGAATGATGATATACTGTAAATACTCCAATACATCATGATCCGTTCGTTCGAAAGGTCGAGCTGCTTCGCCCCTCGTACTGTTGGTCGAGCTCCTTCTCGGACCCTTCAAAAGTTGCATAACTGATTTGCCCAGTCGACTAAGCCGCGTCTTTTTCTTTGTGTTTTCCGAGGGGAAAAAAGAGTATAAGAAGAAGATGCCAAAACGTATTTACTTGACTTTCCTTTTGGGATGGGGGTCCTAGTACCTTCCTGCCATTACTGTCGTTCTTAGAATCTCTATTGTATTAGCAAGACAAGTCTTCACCTAGCTCCCGAGCGTACTCAAATAAGGTCTGGCTTTGCCCAATGAAGTGCTTCGGCCTTGTCTACTATATTTGTTTGAAGATAGGTCTGTGAAAGCCGCTTTCTTCATGCCGGATTCCGGGTCGAGAATACAATACAGCAGTTACCGAGAAAGCAGTACTAGAAGCAAGGAGTCGCCAATAGATAGAAACGGAGCTTCGACCACTAAACTATCGATATCGGTCAAATATCTTCAAGCCCAATCGAACAACGCGGGAGAACCCGAAGCCTAAAGCCAAAAAGCAATGAACGTCCCTACTTGACCGTGCGAAAGAAAGATTCTCTTATCTCGTTCCTGTCTTCCCGTCACTGAACAGTCCTAGGGTTCAATAAGATGGATTTTCTTTCCATCGAAGTCGTGTAACTAAAGAAAGCATGAATGTAGATAGCTCAAGTGAAGTGAGCAACAGGAGAGGATTGAAGCTCTTTCTATGCCATCAATCCCATTTTGTTCAAAGCGTCCTCTTCTGGGAAGGAATTGATGCGGCAGTAAGGTCAAACTATAAGTCAACCCGAAGTGGGCACAACCAATCCGAAGGTAAAGGTTGCCGTGAAGCCGGTCGTTTGGGGGAATCCTTCTCTGGGATAAGGCGGGTCGAGTTCGTTCGGTGTAAACGATTGAGTTGGATCTGTGAGGTTGGTAGCGAGCTCTGCGCAAATGAGAGACCTCTGCATTTGCATGATGGTGAGGCTGATCCGTGGGGAGTGCTCCTCTATCTTGGTCAACAGAATCAACAACTTCTGCGGAATCTACTGCTACTGAACCGACTCGCTAAACTACCTATGAACGTCTCTCTAGTTCTTTCTCAACCATCAGTCTTTTAGATTGATTCCTTTCTTCTGATCTAGCAATAGTGACTCTCTATCCGTTGTGGGAGTGCTACGGCCTCTATCCATTTCTAAACATAGTCCACGGCCACCAAAATGTATGAATTACCATAATCAGATGGAAAAGGTCCCATGAAGTCAATGCCCCACACATCAAAAATATCGACCTCCATGATATTGTTACGTGGCATCTCATTTCTCCATGAGAGATTCCCTACCCTTTGGCAATTGTCACAACTCTTGCACCAAGTTTCCACATCCTTAAACAATGTTGGCCAAAAGAACCCACTTTGCAATACTTTAACAGCTGTCTTTTTACCCCCAAAGTGACCTCCATATGGCGCTTCATGACATCTTCTTATGATGGGGACTTGCTCCTCCTCCGGCACACACCTTCTTATAATTTGATCAGCCCCTATCTTAAACAAATAGGGCTCCTCCCAAAAGTGAAATGAGGTGTTATGCACGAATTTCTTTCTTTGTTGATGCGAAAGGTCGGTTGGAATCGTTCGAGTCACCAAGTAGTTTGCCGGCGTACCATGGCCTTGACCATCTCACCTTCAACGCATTCAATTGTGCCACCAGGTCATATTCTTCACCACTCAATTTAATCTCCTTCACTCAAAAAAGCAAAGAAAAGATGTAACTCTTTGTTTGATGCTTATAGTTGTGCTCACGAGCAGAATCTTTGAAATTTCTTTCTTAAAGAAAGTACTGCTACATTCATACTTTAGGGAGTAAACCCATGAGGAGCTATAAACGTGCGTTTTCCTGTAAGAAGAACAGCCGTTGATAAAGGCCAATTGGCGTATACCCAGTCAGATAAACTACCTCAGTCACCGATACCTATGAATTCGTTAGCAGTTCTAAGTGAAACTAGTAGTAGCTCTTGTTCAGGCTCCTTTAAAGGATACGAATAGATAAGGAATTCGAAGCGATCCAGTGCAGCTCTTAGGGAAGCGAGATAGTACCTAACATAGTAGGAATCCACTCGGTGGGATTCTTTCCAGTGCTTGATTTGCTATCGCGCCAGAGAAGCGGGGAAGAACTTAAGGCATTGAAAGACGTGAACCGAGGGCGGGAAGGACTCCGTCTCAAAGCTCTTTTGCCAGCTTAGCGTCTTGATGGTCTGTTCAAAATGGAAATCCCGATCTGACCACGCTTTCGTCAGTTGATTATGTCAATACTGGGAACAGAAGACCTGCTTTTGTTCCAGTTTCTGATTCCATTCTACCAATGAGTCGAGCTCATTGCGTAAACAATTCGTAAACTCATTGCAAAAACGGTATTCTAATTCTACTCCTTCACCCTTGCTCCGCCCTTAGCCCTAGATCAAATAGACCCTTTCTCTTAGGCCTATTCGCTTACCGATACCGAAAGGAATCTTTCTTCATCCACTTGAAGGGTTTAGCAGAAGGCCAGAAAGAATAGGAGAGCGGAAATCGGCTTTTATAAAATCAATCTCAGGCAGTAAGCTCAGTCCTCTATTGACAGGAATAGGAAGTGCTCTCTTTCTTGGCTAGGTTGAGTTCTTTGAGAATTAGATCTGAGAGCGAAGAGCGGGCCGCTACGGCTGGGAAGATGAGATGGTTCGCTACTCTCTTTTCCGCCACTCTTGTATGCGTGTAGCCTAAGCCTACCTTTCGATTGGACTTGCTCCAGATCTTTGTATGAATAGCCAACAAAGAGCCTAGCTCGATTACTTGAACTAAACAACAACCCTACCTTACATATCGAGAAGGAGTACTGGGACTGAGTTTACTTCTTTTAGTTTTCTTTCCCCACTTTACCTAGCACACTCAGCTGGGAACTCTGGTAACTCAAGTAGACTCCTAAGAGTTCTCTTTTTTAGTTATAAAATCGGACTTGGATGTAAAAGTCCTCCTGGTATCTGGCTTTACTCGCTGGTTTTCCGGTCGAGTTTCCCTCTGCTCTTCCTTTGGTTATATACCAACTCACCTACCTGGATCAGTGGATTCTCCTGATGAAGCGGATTCGGCTTCCTATGAAGCGTCCGCGGATTACTAAGCCATAGATCTCGATCTTAGGATCTAGCTAGATAAGACTTATTACACCTTGGGGAAAGCCCATACGGCAGAACGAGACCCTTTCATAAGGGGAAAGAAGTTCTTGTTGCTTCAAAAAAGATCTGGCGAAGAACACCAGTGCGGTGAGGCACGAAAGAAAGACTTTTGAAAGTCTTTCTGGAATAGCCATCCTATCTACACTAAAAAATGTATTTTACTACATAGGATCCGCCCCAACTGGGCTTGAACTTTCTTCCTGTGTATTCTCATACCATCTACTAAGCACTTCAGGTCAACGGTACCGCATACCGCCCCCTCTTCTTAGCAGCCCCGGTCTGAAAAGAACATTTATGCATCTGCTCGGGTTCGAGGGACAACTAGTTATTCAAAACCGGCAATGCTTCGTTGAGCAAGTTAGCGACCGGTGGTTCAGTGGAAGCCGGCAGGGAATGAAAAAAGCGCTTTTGTTCCTCTCTTTCGTATACTAAGGTTTGGCGTAAAGGGGTGCTACGAATCCACTTTGCACGTTCCGTCCTTCGCTCCTTCGTTTGAGATCTTTTACACGAGTTCGTTGAAAAGCAGTTTTCTATCCTAAAAAGAAAGAAACTCGTCCCTGTCGTCGTCTGCTTAACACAAGGTGTTTAGAGGGCCTTATATAGGGGGGTGAGGCCAAAGAAAGTAGGGCTGAGTTTCAAGACTACGAGACTAAGAGTTGGGACTAGCTGCATGTCATCTTTCTCAGAATCTTCGCCTGACACACATACTACGGAACTCAACTAAGATAAGAGTTCAGTAGGCATAGAAGACGGAGGAGAAAGTATTTACGTATATTGAGAGTTCTGTCTCTTATAAAACATTATTAGCTTACTAAGAGAGAAAACAGATAGGTAGAATTTCACTAACCTATCAGCTCCATCATCCTTACGGACTATCATTCTTCTATGGAATGCAAAGCATGCATCTCTTCTTGCATAGCAGCACGCCAACCAGGATGAGCTATAGCTTCAGCAATGGTGTTAGGGATAGAAATAGAAGATAAGGATGACACAAACGTACGATGAGAGGGAGATAAACGAGAGTAATTAAGAAATTGTTGAAGAGGATGATCGGTATAACAAGACCGCCTACCCTTGCGGAGAGCAATAGGAGGGTCCAGATCAGAGTCAGCTGGAGGAGAAAGAAGATCAGAAGACACCGGAGGAGTTGGTACTGGAGCAGGAGAGGCAAGAGGCTCGGGAGCAGGAGATGGAGGCACGATAGGTGGATCCAGCCGAGGAGGGTAAGTAGGTAGAACCGGTGAAGCAGAAGAAACGACGTCGCTAGACAACGGGTCAGGACCTGCGGCAGGCGAAGGAGAAAACGGAATAGACTCAAAGAAGGTAACATCAGCACAAGTAAAGTAACGACGCAAAGTAGGAGAATAACACCGCTAACCCTTCTGATTACGAGCATACCCAAGAAATATGCATTTATGTGAACGAGCATCAAATTTATCTGTACCAGGAGAAAGTTGATGAACAAAGCAGACACAACCGAAAATACGAAGAGGTAAAGAATACAGAGGTGTATTAGGATGCATGACAGAATAGGGAATGTTAAAATTCAAAATCGAAGAGGGCATACGATTAATCAAATAGCAGGCAGTCAAAACAGCATCATCCCAAAAGACAGAGGGAACATGCATATGAAGTAAGAATGTCCGACCAGTAAATGACGATTCTTCCGCTCAGCCACCCCATTTTGTTGTGGAGTGTGAGGACATGAAGATTCATGAATAATACCACGGGAAAGCATAAAA